TAATAATACATTAATAGWWWCTAGTTAATTAGTTATATAATCACTTATACACTTATGCTTATTAGTATAAGAAGTATAGGGATAGAGATATTGTTTATAATCTTACATACTTACAATTTTATAAAGGTGAAAATAAAATTGTAAGTATACAATAATACATTAATAGATTAATAGATTAATAGATTAATAGATTAATAGATTAATAGATTAATAGATTAATAGATAAGAAGTATAATATAAATATAAATTATATACTTATTAGTATAAGAAGTATATGGATATAGATATTGTTTATAATATTATATACTTACAATTTTATAAAGGTGAAAATAAAATTGTAAGTATATAATAATACATTAATAGATTAATAGATAAGAAGTATAATATAAATGTAAATTATATATTTATTAGTATAAGAAGTATATGGATATAGATACTGTTTATAATATTATATACTTACAATTTTATAAAGGTGAAAATAAAATTGTAAGTATATAATAATACATTAATAGATTAATAGATTAATAGATTAATAGATAAGAAGTATAATATAAATATAAATTATATACTTATTAGTATAAGAAGTATATGGATATAGATATTGTTTATAATATTATATACTTACAATTTTATAAAGGTGAAAATAAAATTGTAAGTATATAATAATACATTAATAGATTAATAGATAAGAAGTATAATATAAATGTAAATTATATATTTATTAGTATAAGAAGTATATGGATATAGATACTGTTTATAATATTATATACTTACAATTTTATAAAGGTGAAAATAAAATTGTAAGTATAGTAATGAAATAACTTATTATATAAATACACAAAGAATAAAATCCGATAAAATAAAAAACTTTATATGCAACCACGAATTTATGGAATAAACCATAATTATTAGTATTCCGTATTTTTCGAATTGAATTTAAAGTTTTATTCTTGCTTTGTGTTATATTTATATATTTTGTAAATGCGGATAATACGTAGATCATTTTTCTGGCATTATTTAATATTATTTAAATAATTTTTAATGTAATAGAAATATATTTTATGAATAGTGAAGATTGTGCCAGCATCTGCGGTTATACAATCATTTTTATATAACAATATTAAAATTTTAATTTTTTGATTTTTATTTTTGTTAAATTTATAATTTTAGGTAAAATTAATTTATACAGTTAAGGAATTTATTTTATTTATTTAAAGAAATTAATTTAATAAACTAGGATTAGATACCCTATTATAATTAATGTAATTAAAGTTTTGAGTAGTATATGATTTGGACAGGAAACTTAAAGAATTTGGCGGTGTATATTCTGATTAGAGGAATATGATTTTTAATTGATAACCCACAATTATCTTACTTAAATTTATTTATTTTGTATACCTCCGTCTTAAAAAGATTTTTTAAAATATTTTTTTTGTTTTATAGGTTGAAAAAAGTCAGGTCAAGGTGCAGATTATGTTTAAGTTAAATTGTATTACAATAAATGTATTTTTGGATCTTTATCAAATAAATAAAGTTAAATTGGATTTATAAGTAAATAATCTTTATAATAGTTTATTGAATTATGTTAATATACATGTACATATTGCCCGTCATTCTCTTTCTATTTAGAGACAAGTCGAAACAAAGTAGATTTACTGGAAAGTGTATCTGGATTATAAAAAATAGCTTAAATTAAAGCGATTTATTTACATTAAATTGATACCGTTCTCGGTTTTTTTAATATTCTTATTATTATAATTTTCTTGTCTTTAAAGTTGTTCTTAAAATATTATTTTTTAAAGTAGTTATAAATGAATAATTTTGGTTAATTATAGATTATTAAGTATATAGTTTTGAATATTTTAAATCTAGGGAATAAATCTTAATGTGGTGTACCTTTTGTATCAGGGTTTAAATAAAAATTATTTTATAAATTTGTCTCGAATGATTTAGATTTAATTATTTATAATTGTTAATGTTGAATAATTAATATTAAATAGATAGTTTGAAATGAAAAGTTAGTCGTTAAGTCATGATTCTAGTTATTAAAAAAATTAATTTAATTAAGTGCATAAGTGTAACAACAAAATTATTTTTAAATTCTTTGCTTTGCATAAATTTATAAGGATTTTATTTCTTATAATTTTTATATGAATTTGTATTAATTATTTTTCTAGAATTATTATTGTTTAAGATAAATAGGTTTTTATAAAAAAAATAATTTTATATTTTATTTTTTATTCGTTAATTAAATTATTTAATTATAATACAAAATTTATTGATATTAAAGATTATTTTAAAATTAGTAAATTTAAAAGTTTAGGTATAGGAACTCGACAAAAATAATTCTCGCCTGTTTATTAAAAACATGTCTTTTTGTTATTATTTAAAGTCAAATCTGCTCACTGAGGGGTTAAAGAGCCGCAGTATACTGACTGTGCAAAGGTAGCATAATCAATAGCTTTTTAATTGAGAGCTTGTATGAAAGATTAGACGAAGTATTTATTTTCTTTACTTTAGTAAATTGAATTTTAATTTTAAGTGAAAATGCTTAAATGATATTAAAAGACGAGAAGACCCTATAGATTTTTATTATTTAAACAATTTTTATAAGTTTAATTGCAAAAATAATTTAATTGGGGCGATTTTGTAATACAAAAAACTTAATTTTTTGTAACCATTAATTATTGAATTTTTTGATCTAAAATTTTTAAAAGAAAGACTAAATTACCTTAGGGATAACAGCGTAATTTTATTTAAGAGTTCGTATCTATAATAAAGTTTGCGACCTCGATGTTGAATTAAGATAATGTATTGGAGTAGAAATTAATATAATTAGTCTGTTCGACTATTAAATTCTTACATGATTTGAGTTTAGACCGGCGTGAGCCAGGTCAGTTTCTATCTTTAATCTTGTTATTTTAAATAAGTACGAAAGGACAATTTAAAATTAAAAATTAATTTTTTTTGAATAAAATTATCATTTTGGCAGACTAGTGCATTGAATTTAGAATTCAAATATATATTTAATAAATATATATGATAATTATAAAAGACTTTTTTTCAGGGATATTATCGTTTTTATTATTAATAGTTTTAGTGTTAGTAGGTGTAGCCTTTTTAACCTTATTGGAACGAAAAGTGTTAGGTTATATTCAAATTCGTAAAGGTCCGAATAAAGTAGGGATAATTGGAATTTTACAAGCTTTTAGTGACGCAATTAAGTTATTCACAAAAGAAAATACGTATCCTAGAAAATCGAATTATTTAGTGTATTATTTTTGTCCTATTTTTTCTTTTTTACTTTGTTTTATTTGTTGAAGTTTGATTCCGTTTTTGTGATGTATAATTAATTTTAATTTTGGATTTTTATTTTTTATAGTTTGTTTGAGAATAGGGGTATACGGAGTTATGGTGGCAGGATGATCTTCCAATTCAAGTTATTCTTTGTTGGGGGGTCTCCGGGCAGTAGCCCAAACAATTTCCTACGAAGTAAGATTGGCTTTTTTAATAATAAATATATTAATTTTATCGGGTAGATACAGATTATTAGATTTTTATTGATTACAAAATTTTTGTTGATTCCTTTTTACCAGATTTCCACTTTTTCTTTTATTATTTACTTCAATACTTGCAGAGACTAACCGTACTCCCTTCGATTTCGCGGAAGGAGAATCTGAATTAGTATCTGGGTTTAATGTTGAGTACAGAAGAGGGGGCTTTGCTTTAATTTTTTTGGCGGAGTATGCAAGAATTTTGTTGATAAGCTTAGTGGTAGTTCTAATATTTTTTGGTGGTGAAACCAGAAGAGCACTATTTTTTATTATAGTTTCTTTTTTAGCATTCAGTTTTATTTGGGTGCGAGGAACTCTTCCACGTTATCGTTATGATAAACTTATAAATGTTTGTTGAAAAAGATTCTTACCAGTATCCTTGTTGTATCTAGTTTTTTATTTTAGATTAAAGTTATTTATTATAATATCAATATTTTAGGACTAAAATTTTGTTAAATTGATGATTATTTTATAAATCATTTTCTGTTTTCAAAACAGATGTCTTTTATTGGACTAATCAATTTTTATTTCTTTAATAAATTTGTCCAATTAGTTATAATTAATGGATTTAGCAGGAAGTAAGAAAAGTAGATTACAGTTAAGGATTGTCCTACCAAGATATATGGGTCTTCTACGGGGCGTGCCCCGATTCATGTCAATAAAATTACTAAATTAACATAAACCCAAAATAAAATTTTGTTTAAAGTGAAAAATTGATAGCCTTTAATTAAATTTTTTTGTGTAAAAGGTAAAATTATTAAAATAGCAATAGATAAAATTAAAAAGATTACTCCACCTAGTTTGTTAGGGATTGACCGTAGAATAGCATACGCGAACAAAAAATATCATTCAGGTTGAATATGTACGGGAGTAACTAAGGGATTTGCGGGGATGAAGTTATCAGGGTCTCCTAATATATAAGGATCTATTAGTGTAATTAAAATTAAAACAAATATTATAATTAAAAATCCAACAATATCCTTGAAAGAAAAGTATGGGTGAAAAGAAATTTTATCCAGATTTATTTTTAATCCAAGAGGATTAGACGAACCTGTTTGATGTAAAAATAATAAATGGATAATAACTATTGCTAGAACAATAAACGGAAAAATGAAATGAAAAGTAAAGAATCGTGTTAGTGTAGCGTTATCTACTGCAAATCCTCCTCAAATTCATTGTACAATTGTAGTTCCTAAGTAGGGGATTGCAGAAACTAAATTTGTGATAACTGTTGCTCCTCAAAAAGATATTTGTCCTCAGGGAAGGACATAGCCTATAAATGCGGTTCCTATAACTAGAAATAGAATAATTACACCAATTAGTCAAGTAAACATTAAATTATAAGATCCATAGTATATTCCTCGTCCTGCATGAGTATACAAACATACGAAAAAAAATGATGCACCGTTGGCGTGTAGTGTTCGTAAAAGTCATCCATTATTTACATCTCGGCAAATATGTACTACTCTATTAAATGCTATTGAGATATCTGCTGTGTAGTGCATAGCCAAAAAAATTCCTGTAATCAATTGAACACCTAAACATAACCCTAAGAGTGAACCAAAGTTTCACAAGGTTGAAATATTAGAAGGAGAAGGTAAATCAATTAAAGAGTTATTAATAATTTTGATTAATGGGTGAGTGGTCCGGATTGGTTTAAACATATTATTGTATTTTTCGTAAAGGGCCACTGTAAAAATTAGTAATTTTAATAACTACAATTATACAATAAAACAAATAATTTACTAAAAAAATTAACAAAAAGTTGTTTTGTGAATTAAAAATTTTTGTGGTTGATGATATAAGATGATGAGGTTTGTTTATTAATAATAGATCTAAATAATTTATGTTAGGATTTATTATAAACAAATTATTTATAAAATAAAGTGTTAGAATTAATAATGATCCGAGGCTTAACAAAAAGATGTAACTATATTGTCTGAAAGAAAACTTTTCGTTTGGAAAAATTGAAGTCACATACACAAATAATACTAGTATTCCTCCGATGAAAACCAATATAAGAAGATATAAAAATCAAAAAGACGGAGTTAACAAACCCACAAAGATACTTAGTAAAATAGTTTGAAAGATTAAAATTAATCCAAGGGTTAAGGGGTTTCACACTATAAAAAATAATATTCTAAAAATAATTGCTAATAATATAAATATTCAAATGATTCAGGATATAGTTTAAATAAAATATTAATTTTGGGGATTAATGATAAGTGAAAATTTTATCCTGAGTTTTAAGAAACAATTCATTTTTGGTTTACAAGACCAATATTTTATATTAAATTATTAAAACCATTTTACTAAATATTTATTACATTTTATTAGCATTTTTTTTTATTGGGGTATTTAAATTTTCGGTTAAGTACAACCATTTGTTAGTCATATTAGTGAGACTAGAATTTATTAGACTAATTATTTTTTTTATGGTTTTTTGTCTTTTGTGGCTAAATACTGAGAAATATATTTTGATTTACTATTTAACCTTTTGTGTTTGTGAGGGAGCTTTTGGCTTATCTTTACTAGTTAGTTTAGTACGTTCTGTTGGTAATGATTACTTTCAAAATTTAAGTTTTCTTAAATGTTAAAATATTTTTTTATAATTTTCTTTATGATACTTCTGTTTCAAATGAATTGAGGTATTCTTCAATTTTTAATAGTTATATTATGTTTTTTATTTATATTAGAACTAAGAAATTTTAACTATCCAGAAAAATTAAATTTTTTTGTGGGACTGGATTTAATATCTTACACTTTAATTTTATTGAGAATATGAATTTGTATACTTATACTTATAAGAAGAGAGTCTACAAAAAGAGATAATTTTTTTTCAGATAAGTTTTGTGGAGTTTTAATAATAATAATTATTTTTTTAGTTTTGAGATTCTCTGTTTCGAATTTTTTTTTATTTTATTTATTTTTTGAAAGAAGACTTATCCCTACTTTTATATTAATTTTAGGTTGGGGGTACCAAAGAGAACGGGTCCAAGCAGGTATTTATATACTTCTATATACATTAACGGCGTCTTTACCTTTACTTTTGGTTCTTTTTTATGTATACAATAATTTTTATAGATTTAAATTTTACTTTTTTGGAGAATACACATTAGATTTCAATTTATTTATTTTGTTAAGAATTTATTTGGCTTTTTTAGTAAAATTACCTATATTTTTAGTACATCTTTGGCTACCAAAGGCTCATGTGGAGGCACCAGTTTCTGGTTCAATAATTTTAGCGGGAGTTTTATTAAAATTAGGAGGATACGGATTATTACGTTTTTCTCTATTATTTAATAGATTTATTAATAAATACAGAATTTTTCTGGTTGTTTTAAGAATAATTGGTGGTGTTTTAATTAGTCTTAATTGTTTAGTACAAAGAGACACAAAACTTTTGATTGCTTATTCTTCGGTGGGGCATATAGGTATCATACTTGGAGGTATAATAACATTCACATATTGGGGGATAACTAGTTCTTTACTTATAATATTAAGTCATGGTTTGTGTTCTTCAGGTTTATTTTTTTTGGCTAATTCATCTTATGAACGGGTTGCTTCACGAAGTTTGTTACTAGCAAAGGGTATGATTCATTTTTTACCAAAAATAGGTTTATGATGATTTTTGTTTTGTGTTATGAATATAGCTGCCCCCCCTTCTTTAAATTTATTGAGAGAAATTGGGTTAATTAATTCTTTGATTTCTTGAAGAAATTTAAATTTTGTTGCTCTCTGTTTAATGGGTTTTTTTGCGGCAGGTTATTCTCTTTATTTATTTTCTTACAGACAACATGGAAAGTCTTCTTTTAGTTTCTATAGATTTTATATCAATAGAATTCGTGAATATTTAGTATTGTTTTTACATTGAATCCCTTTAAATTTTTTAATTATTAATAGAAATATTATTATGTTGTGGGTGTAATAAACTAAGGTAGTTTAAAAAAAACATAAATTTGTGGAGTTTAAAATGTTGAAGTAACCCTAAGTATTTATAAATGTATACATTATCATTACAATGAAAGTGTAAAATTTTAATTAAACTATATAAATGAATCAAAAATGGATTTAAACCATTTCTATTTTGAGTTAGCAGCTCAAACAGGGGCATATTAATTCTTTAATCAGAATATACTTCAATGATATCATTAACAATGATACGCCTCACTTTGGCTTTGACTAATAATTAGATCATTCAAGTGCACCTTGTCTTCATTCATGAATTAACCCAATAAATAAAATAAACATAAACGATGTATTAATTGTAAATCAATAAAAAGAGTTTGACAAAATAATATTTGCTACGGCTGGAAGAATCAGAGCAATCTCCACATCAAAAATTAAAAAGATAATGGTGATTAAGAAGAAGCGAAGTGAAAAAGGTAGTCGTGAAGATGACTTTTGATCAAAACCACACTCAAATGGGGAAAACTTTTCCCGGTCATAAATAGATTTTTTTGCTAAAACCAAACATACTATTATTATAATGTTAGCAATTAATGATGTTAACCCAAAAATAAATATAATGCTTATAATAAATTATTTTTAATAATTACTTGTCAGGTTATTACTATTGATTAACAATATTAACACAAAGTATATTTATATAAAATTAAATACTAATATCGTTATTATAACTATTTTATTAATTTGTTCTTGTTATTTTTTTCTATTTTTTGTTTATATAAGTCTTTATAGAAAGAGTTATTTAATTGATTTTGAGATTTTTAATATTAGAGGGGTGAGTATTAATATATGCTTTTATTTCGACTGGATATCTTCTTCATTCATGAGATTTGTTTTATTAATTTCTTTTGTTGTTGTTGGTTACAGAATTAGTTATATAGGTAATGATAAATATTTAAGAATATTTATTTTATTGGTCTTTTTTTTTGTTGTGTCCATAATATTATTAATTATCAGACCAAATTTAATTAGAATCCTTTTAGGCTGAGATGGTCTGGGCTTAATTTCTTATTGTTTAGTAATTTATTATCAAAATATTAAATCTTATAATGCTGGTATAGTTACAGCCATAACCAACCGGATTGGTGATGTTATAATTTTAATAGGTATTGCCTGAATACTAAATTTTGGTAGATGAAATTTTGGATTCTACTTTTTATATGAAACTGAATTGTATTTGTTGATTGGGTTATTTATTGTCTTAGCAGCAATGACTAAGAGAGCTCAAATTCCTTTTTCTTCTTGGTTGCCAGCCGCTATAGCAGCTCCCACCCCAGTGTCTGCTTTAGTCCACTCTTCAACTTTAGTTACAGCAGGTGTTTATTTACTCATCCGTTTTGATTATGTATTACATTATAAGTTATTACATAATTTTTTGCTTGTAATTTCAGTATTAACCATATTTATATCGGGTGTGGGGGCAATTTTTGAATACGATTTAAAAAAAATTATTGCTTTGTCTACATTGAGCCAGTTGGGTCTAATAATTAGAACATTGTGTTTAGGAATGACTACTTTTGCCTTCTTTCATCTCCTAACTCATGCTTTATTTAAATCTCTTTTATTTATATGTGCAGGGTACATTATTCATGGTATAAAGGATTCTCAAGACATTCGGTTTATAGGCTCTTTAATCAAACAAAGTCCCTTATTAAGAATTTATTTCAATATATCAAATCTATCACTTTGTGGAATGCCATTTTTAGCTGGATTTTATTCTAAGGATTTAATTCTTGAAAGTATTTTAATGAGTTCTAGAAACAGCATTATTTGTTTCTTATATTTTTTGTCTACCGCGTTTACAGTTGTATACACATTTCGATTGATCTATTTTAGAATAATTAATAATTTTAAATTGATACCTTATCATTGCTTTAACGATGAAGATTATATAATATTATATATAATAATTATTATAGTATTTATAGTAATTATAGGAGGATCAATACTTATATGAACAATATTTATTGATTTTGGAGGAATTATTTTAAGTTTTTGATTAAAGTTATTTACTTTAATAGTTTGTTTAACGGGTGGTGTAAGAGGGTATTTTTTAGGTAAAATTAGATTTTATTCCTTATCTTTCCCAAAAAAATTTTTTATTAAGAGTTTTTTAGGTGAGATATGGTTTATACCTTATGTTTCTACTTACATAATCAATTGAATGCCAATAAATAGAGGTTATATATATATTAAAACAATAGATTTAGGATGGGGAGAAGCACTTGGTGGACAAGGTATCTTTAAGGGTTTGGTTAATCTTTCTAAAAAAAGTTCTGATATTGGAAATGAATTCAGTTTTTATATTGTTTTATTTATATATATATTATTATGAACTATAGTTTTTATATTGTTTTATTTAAATAGCTTATAAACTAGAGCATAACATTGAAGCTGTTAGGGAGATACTTATCTTTAAATAGTAGAGTCAAAGACTAAACTTTTAGGTCGAAACTAAATGCAATTTTTTTGCTTCTTACTATAAGAAAAATTGGGGATCAATACTTTTTGATTGCAGATCAAATGTTATAATTAACTATATTCTTTATTTATTCTATTTACTAGACTTTCTGATTGGAAATCAAATATACTTTTTATATTAAATAAATAATTACCTCATCAATAGATTGAAATGTAAAGGAAAAGCCAAACGACGTCTACAAAGTGTCAGTATCAAGCAGCCGCCTCAAATCCAAAATGATGATGTGAAGAAAAGTGTGGCTTAAACTGGCGCACGGCTATAATAATAATGAAAATTGTTCCGATAATTACATGTAATCCGTGAAATCCTGTAGCTATAAAAAACGACGATCCATAAATTGAATCGGCAATTGTAAAAGAAGCTTCAACGTATTCGTATGCCTGCAGTAAAGTAAAATACAGCCCTAAAATAATCGTAATAACTATAGCTTGAATAGTTTGTGAATAATTATTTTTTAATAATGCATGGTGGGCTCATGTAATTGATACTCCTGATGATAATAAAATTACTGTATTTAGTAGGGGAATTTGTAAGGGATTGAAAGGAATAATTCTTTTAGGTGGCCATATAACACCTAACTCCACATTTGGTGCTAGACTAGAATGAAAAAATGCTCAAAAAAAGGAAATAAAAAAGAAGACCTCTGATGTAATAAACAGAATTATTCCTCATCGCATACCTTGAGAAACTTTAAAGGAATGTCTACCTTGAAGGGTTCTTTCACGAACGACATCTCGTCATCATTGAATTATTGTTAACAATATTAAAATCAATCCGAACTTTATTAGAGTATTTGTTGGAGAATGAAATCATTCAACTATTCCTAAAGTTATAAACAAGGCAGATACAGCACCGGTAAGAGGTCAAGGACTTACATTAACTAAATGATAGGGGTGATTTTGGTGTAACATAGTTAGTTTCAGTAGAATAAAGTGTTGCTAAAATTGCAAATACATAAGACTGAATAAAGGCTACAGCTGTTTCTAAGGTCAAGAGAAGAATTTGTGTAAAGACTAGAACATTTAGTAAAATTAAGGACATTGAAGGTCCGGTATTTCCTAACAATGTTAAAAGTAAATGGCCAGCAATTATATTTGCAGATAAACGAATAGCTAGAGTGCCTGGTCGGATCACATTTCTAATCATCTCAATACAAACTATAAAGGGTATAAGAATCGCCGGGGTTCCTTGAGGAATTAAATGACTAAATATATGTTGACTAAAATTGATTCATCCAAACAATATAAATGCAATCCACAATGGTAATGATAATGCTAAAGTTATAGATATATGGCTAGTTCTAGTAAAAATATAGGGTAGTAGACCAAGTACATTATTAAACAAAATAAGTGAAAATAATGAAATAAATATGATTGTATTACCTAGGTTTATTTTGTTACACCCAATAAGGGTTTTAAATTCTATATGCAGAATAAAAATGATTTTAGTTCAGAGGATGTTAAATCGGTTCGGCACTAATCAAAAAATTAGTGGTACAAAAATAAATAATAAAAAGGTTCTTATTCAATTTAAAGATAGATTAAAAATTGTTGTTGAGGGATCAAAAACTGAAAATAAATTTGTTATCATTTTCAATTAAAAGATTTTTTAGTTCTCTTTAGAGATGAAGCTTGGGAAATTGAAGGATTAAAGTAGAAGTAATTTAATGAATTTGATAAAATTAAAACTAATGAGAATACAATAAATAAGGAGAATCATCATATAGGGTTTATTTGGGGAATAAAAGATTATTTTACAAATAATTTTAGTTTGACATTCTAATGTTATTAATTTAACTAAACCTTTTCATTAGAAGTAAATTTTACTATAATTTGGTTTAAGAGACCAACACTTGATGTTTCAGCCATCTAATGTTTATTCTATATTCTTAGTTAGTCAATTGATAAATCTGTTTTTAGTAGTTCTTTCAAGAACAATGGGTATAAATGAATGAACTGAACCACAAATTTCTGAACATTGACCATAAAACAATCCTGGGTAATTAATTATAAATCTTGTCTGGTTAATTCGTCCAGGGTTAGCATCAACCTTCACCCCGAGAGAAGGCATAGCTCATGAATGAAGTACATCAGCTGCGGTTACTAAGATACGAGTTTGGGTATTAAATGGAAGAACAATACGATTGTTAACTTCTAATAATCGAAATTCTCTTGTTGTGTTGTCAGCTGGAGGGATTATATAAGAATCAAATTCAACATTCAAAAAATCTGAATATTCGTAAGATCAATATCACTGGTGACCAATAGTTTTCAATGTAAGGGATGGAGAAATAGTCTCATCTAATAAATACAAAATTCGTAATGAAGGTAGGGCAATAAATACCAAGATAATTCCTGGAATAATTGTTCAAACTATTTCTACGGTTTGTCTTTCCAACAAAAATCGGTTAGTAATTTTATTATAGATTATGGCAACTATTAAGTATGAGATTGAACATGTAATAATTAATAAAATTAGAATTGAATGATCATGAAAAAAGTTTAGTTGCTCCATTAAAGGAGAAGATCTTTCTTGTAAGTTTAAGTTTGATCACGTAGCCATTTTCTAACAAAAGAAATACTTTATACTTGAAGCTTAAATTCAATGCACTAATCTGCCATATTAGAAGTGGAAAATTATTGGTAATTCGTTATAAGAATGTTCAGAAGGGGGCAGTTTTTGGGATCATTCTAAGGATGAACTTGAATAATTGTAAAATGCTGGTAAGTGTATTATGAATCTTTCTCACACAATATACATTAAAAAAATAATTCCGATTAAAGAAATAGTTCTTCCCAAAGAAGAGACTAAATTTCAGGAAGTATAAACGTCTGGATAGTCTCTATACCGCCGTGGCATTCCTCTTAGTCCTAGGAAATGTTGAGGAAAAAAAGTTATATTTACTCCAATGAATATAATAAAAAATTGAATTTTTAGTAGTCTTTCGTTCAGAACAAGTCCTGTAAACAGAGGGTATCATTGAATAAATCCTGCTATAATTGCAAATACTGCACCCATAGACAAAACATAATGAAAATGCGCAACTACATAGTATGTATCATGCAACACAATATCAATAGATGAATTAGCAAGGATAACCCCAGTTAGCCCACCAATAGTAAATAAAAATACAAATCCTAAAGCTCAAAGGATTGTCGGAGAAAATGAGATATTTGTACCATATAATGTTGTCAACCAACTAAAAATTTTAATCCCGGTTGGGATGGCAATAATTATTGTGGCTGAGGTAAAGTAGGCTCGAGTATCAACATTTATTCCTACTGTAAATATATGGTGGGCCCATACTACAAATCCAAGAAGACCAATAGCTAGCATAGCATAAATCATTCCAAGAACTCCAAAGGTTTCCTTTTTCCCTCTTTCTTGACTAATAATATGAGAAATAAGTCCGAATCCAGGTAAAATTAAAATATAAACTTCAGGATGCCCAAAAAATCAAAATAAATGCTGGTATAAAATAGGGTCTCCCCCTCCTGCCGGGTCAAAAAAAGAGGTGTTTAGGTTTCGGTCTGTTAATAATATAGTGATGGCTCCTGCAAGAACTGGTAACGAAAGGAGAAGCAGAATTGCTGTAATAAACACAGACCAAACAAAAAGTGGCATTCGTTCAAGGGTCAAGCCTTCTGAACGTATATTAATAATTGTTGTAATAAAATTAACTGCTCCTAAAATTGAACTTACACCTGCAAGGTGAAGAGAAAAAATTGCTAGATCAACTGATGCTCCTGTATGTCCTAAAGTTGAAGATAAGGGGGGGTATACTGTTCATCCAGTACCTGCACCTGTATTTACAAGACTTCTTGATAAAAGCAAAGTCAATGAAGGTGGTAAAAGCCAAAATCTTATATTATTTATTCGTGGGAAAGCCATATCAGGGGCTCCTAATATTAATGGTACTAATCAATTTCCGAATCCTCCAATTATAATTGGTATAATTATGAAGAAAATTATTACAAAAGCATGAGCAGTAACAATAACATTATAGGTTTGGTCATCTTCTAGAAATAGGCCAGGCTGACCTAGTTCTAACCGAATTAGTATACTTAGGCTAGTTCCTACTATACCAGCTCAAATTCCAAATAAAAAATATAGGGTTCCGATATCTTTATGGTTTGTTGAGAACAATCATTTATTAATGGGATGGCTGACAAAGGTGATAAATTGTAAATTTATTTATGATATTTTATGTATCTCCTATTAAGGCTTAAATAGTTATTTATTTTTAACTTTGAAGGTTAATAGTTTTGTTTAACTTAAAGCCTTAAATTATAAAATTAAATAATAATATACCTGTTATTGTTAATATTAATATGATGTTATTTATAAAAGAATACGTTGAATAGTTGGAAAGAACCCATTTTTGAGTGTAATTTGATATAATAATAGAATTTAAAATTATTCGTATATAAAAAAAAATCGTAATAAGGGCTGTAATAATTATAATAACACTCAATATGTATATATTATTATTAATAGTTCAGTTAATAATTATTCATTTTGGTAAAAATCCTAAAAAAGGGGGCAACCCTCTAAGTGAAAGAAGTCTTACAGCAAGATAAAAGTCGGGCTTTGAGAAGATTTGATTGAAATTTATTTTGTTAAGTTTTATCAAATTAGTTAGGGTAAAATAGTTTAGTATAATATAGGCTGAAAAATAAAAGATTAATATAAATTTATTTATCATTATACCTGTTATTATTCAACCTAGATGATTCACTGAAGAATATGCCATAATCTTTTTTAAGGAGGTTTGGTTTAAACCCCCTAAGGCTCCTGCTATCAACGATAAAATAGAAAAGGGAATAATAATTTTAGGTAATGAAATATATATTAAAATAAATATTGGTGCTACTTTTTGTCATGTTATTAGAATAAAACACTTTATTCAGTTTAATCCTTCTATGGTTACAATGAATCAAGCCTGGAATGGTGCGGCCCCTATTTTTATTATTAATGGTAGAATAACCAATAAATTTACTAATATAGTTATTTGCATTCTAGAAAAAAAGTTTGTATAAATTGAATTTATTAAACAAAAGGTAATAAAAGAACATGAAGCAATAGCTTGAATTAAAAAGTATTTTAATGAAGCTTCATTAGATAAAATATTTTTATTAACTAAAATTATAGGAATAAAAGATATCATGTTTACTTCTAAGCCCATTCATGTACCAAGCCAATTGGTTGAAGAAACTGAAAGCAGGGTTCTTAAAATTATTATAAAAAAAAATAGAATATTTAAATTATTTAAGATTAATAAATACAAGTTTATAACTATTATTACATTATGGTGTATAGGCATAAAAGATTTTGATTCTTTAGGAATATTTAGATTATTTAATGTAATAAAGACATAAAAAATTGTGTATAATTTACCCTATCAAGGTAACCCTTTTATCAGGCACTTTATTTAAATTTTATAGTTTAATAAGAATACCAAATTGCAAGTTTGAAGGTACAATAAAAGTTAAAATTTAAAAAAGAGACAACAATCTATAGATGAGGTATGAACCCATTAGCTTCGCTTAGCTTACTTTTTC